AATATTATCCCTAGAGTCGAGACTAAGAGGAATGTATAAACCAATGCTTCCATAGATTCGATCGTGGTTTACAATTATAGCTTCCATACCTGTTTATTTTTTGTTTATTTTGGGGGGATCATATCCCGGATAAAGAAAGAGCAAGAGTAACAAAAAAAAATGACGATTCAAATCAAGATTTCTATGGTACCCTATATCAACATCAAATCATAAAAAGAAAATAGATTCGAAAGAAAGAAATGTTGTATCAGATTGCTTGTCTTCTTGTAGTTGGATCTCCAAGTTTTTGGAATGCTCCAAATTCTACTTGAGCATCCAAATCTGGGTCAATACCAGCAAAAACGTCTCTAAACAAAGTTCGAGCACCATGCCAAATGTGTCCGAAGAAGAAGAGCAAAGCAAATGAAGCATGTCCAAAAGTAAACCAACCCCTTGGACTGCTACGAAAAACACCATCGGATTTCAAAGTAGCACGATCTAATTCAAAAATTTCTCCCAATTGAGCGCGCCTAGCATATTTTTTGACAGTAACAGGATCACTATAACTGACTCCATTGAGTTCACCACCGTAGAACTCAACAGTTACACCTACTTGTTCGACACTATACTTTGATTCTGCCCTTCGAAAAGGAACATCAGCTCTAACAATCCCGTCTCCGTCTACCAAAACGACCGGAAATGTTTCAAAAAAGGTAGGCATACGACGTACAAAAAGTTCACGGCCTTCTTTATCTCTAAAGATAGGATGTCCTAACCATCCAACTGCTATTCCATCCCCGTTATCCATTGAGCCCGCCCTGAATAATCCCCCTTTTGCCGGATTATTTCCGATGTAATCATAAAAGGCTAATTTTTCGGGAATTTTAGACCAAGCTTCTGATAAACTTTGATTTTCGGCTAATCCAGCGCTAACCCTTCTATATATTTCTTGTTGGAAGTACCCCTGATCCCATTGATAACGAGTAGGCCCAAATAATTCGATGGGGGTAGTCGCTGAACCATACCACATAGTTCCGGCAACAACAAAAGCTGCAAAAAAGACAGCAGCGATACTACTGGAAAGGACAGTTTCAATATTGCCCATGCGCAATCCTTTGTATAGACGTTGGGGCGGGCGAACGCTAAGATGAAATAGGCCTGCTAATATGCCCAAAGTCCCTGCTGCAATATGATGAGAGGCTATTCCTCCCGGAACAAAAGGATCAAAACCCTCCACACCCCACGCTGGATTTACAGATTGTACTTTTCCTGTTAGCCCATAAGGATCGGATACCCATATGCCAGGACCATACAAGCCTGTTACATGAAATGCACCAAAACCAAAGCAAGCCACGCCTGCAAGAAATAAATGTATTCCAAATATTTTTGGCAAATCCAAAGAAGGTTTTCCTGTACGTTCATCACAAAATATTTCTAGATCCCAATACACCCAATGCCAGATAGCTGCCAAAAAGCACAATCCAGAAAAGAAAATATGCGATCCAGCCACACCTTCATAACTCCAAATACCCGGATTCGTTACACTCCCCCCCGTGATACTCCAACCGCCCCATGAATTGGTTATTCCTAAACGAGTCATGAAGGGTATAACGAACATACCCTGTCTCCACATTGGATCAAGAACAGGGTCAGAAGGATCAAAAACCGCTAATTCATACAGAGCCATCGAACCGGCCCAACCAGCAACCAAAGCAGTATGCATTATATGAACAGAAAGCAAACGTCCGGGATCATTCAATACAACGGTATGAACACGATACCAAGGCAAACCCATGGAAATACCCCTTTATGAAAGAAAAAAGACACTACGTAACTTTATTGCATTGGAAAAGACTATACTATGACTATGTTATGGACCCCCCTATTTAGTGGATTATTTCAACGTAAGGGTTCATATTTGTTCTATTCTGTTGGTAATAATGGAACAGTTTTGTTCGTAGGAACACAGAGAAGCAGATTTATTCTATACTCGATAAGTACCAATACGCAATGGGGAGGTTAATGCCATTTTCTATGAGCGAATGTGCCCATACTTGTTCATCATTAGAGGACACTATTCGTAATAATTTTCCCTTTTTTTTCTTACTTTCTTTATAAATTTTTCTAATTTTATGAATAAAATTAGAGTTAGAGTAGGATAAAGTACAATAATTTAATTCTAAAGATAATAAAGGCTTTGTTACGTTTCCACATCAAAGTAAAATATAGTACTTAGTTCTTTTTTCTTTCATTTAATGCCTATTGGTGTTCCAAAAGTACCTTTTCGAAGTCCTGGAGAGGAAGATGCATCTTGGGTTGACATATAGTGCGACTTGTCAGATATATTGGGTCATATGGGATTTTCCCGTTTTCTCCCCAATCGAGATATCCTCTGTTTCGCCCACGAAAGATTCATTGAATCATCAAAAATTTGGAGCGTGAAGTGCAATTAGATCCATTTTTGGGGGGGATTCGAATTATTATTATTATTACTATTCTAAATTAGAAGAATTTATGGTTGGCTTAGTTGGACTACTACATTGAAGTATCCAGGCTCCGTTTAAAAAAACCAAGTAGTCTATATCATAAAGGATTCCTATTTCCTATTCTTAAAAAAATCCTTTTTTGTAAGTAGAAGTTATTTCAAACTCTTATGTTAATCAATCAATCGAGTAATATGCATGAAGCCGTCAACTATTTTACGGAATGCGTGAATTGAAAAAAAAAAAGAAGGGATAACAAAAAGAAGTGGTAATGGGAGCATTTGTACTATATGTGCAAATCAAAATCGGGCGGATCTTTACCCGGAGTAGAGCATAAACCTAAAAAGATTAAAGAGGCCCATTTAAGAACAAGAAAATGACATCGTGATTTGGATTGAATCTCGATGAAACAATCCATCAATGAAAAGTTAATTGGATAAGTTTATTTTATATTATACGTTATAAATATAATAATTAATAAATATAAGGATAAAGAAAGGAACACAAACTCATGTTTCGTGAAAAATAAAAGAAAATCCTTTTATTATAAGTTATTGCTTATATATAAGTTATTGCTATTGCTATGAAAAAAGAAAAAGTATTGGAATCTACACATTGATTCTCTTTTTTTTTGAACCGTATGCGTCAAAAGGCGCCTGTACGGTTCCTGGGGGATACAATTTGACCCTAATCAACCGACTTTATCGAGAAAGATTACTTTTTTTAGGTCAAGAGGTTGATAGCGAGATCTCAAATCAACTTATTGGTCTTATGATATATCTTAGTATCGAGGATGATACTAAAGATCTGTATTTGTTTATAAACTCTCCTGGCGGATGGGTAATACCGGGGGTGGCTCTTTATGATACTATGCAATTTGTGCTACCAGATGTACATACAATATGCATGGGATCAGCCGCTTCAATGGGATCTTTTATCCTGGTCGGAGGAGAAATTACCAAACGTTTAGCATTCCCTCACGCTTGGCGCCAATGAGGCTTTTATTTGACAGAAAAAAGAAGACTATGCCTTCGCCATATGAAATATGAATATTAAGTAATAATAGCATGGCACTTTGAATTCGATATAAGAAATTTTGTTTTCGAAACATTAGATTAGATTATGTATCGAGAGAGTAATATGAGAAAAAGGTATTTCCTATTTTATTATCGGAAGTCCAGTTCAGCGTCACAAACTTTTTTTCACACCAGAGGTCTCTTAAGAATATTTTTTAGAGAGTATAGAGCGAAAAAAAACAAGATTCTTTTTTCCTTAGTTTATTTGATCAAACAAAAAAGCAACTTTGGGATTGCTGAATAACAGACAAATCACAGACAAAAAAATATAATAAATATAGAAAGCAACGGAGCCATCATAGTATTTTTGAATTCCTCCGAAAGGAAGGGTGGTAAGTTGATCATTTACCTATCGGGGTCTGATCGATCCTATTTTTTTAGGTAAGGGTCAATTTGATTGTAGAGCCGTATGCAATGCATAATGCCCGTACGGTTGTTCGATTCTATCTTTTTTTTCTTGTTATTCTTTTATTACTTTCTTTTATCTTCCCCTCATCTAGAGAAACCTTTTATTATCTTATATCATCAGGGTAATGATCCATCAACCTGCTGGTTCTTTTTCTGAAGTAGCAACGGGAGAATTCATCCTGGAAGTGGGAGAACTGCTGAAACTACGTGAAACCCTGACAAGGGTTTATGTACAAAGAACGGGCAAACCCTTATGGGTTGTATCCGAAGACATGGAAAGAGATGTTTTTATGTCAGCAACAGAGGCCCAAGCTTATGGAATTGTTGATCTTGTAGCGGTTGAATGACAATAGCCTGGATTTCGCGTCAATTCGTAATTTCAAATTAACCCTGCCGAGTTTCATTTTCATATTCTATGATGAATGATTTTTATTTCCTATTCTATTGAATAAAAGTAATTCATAATCATCCGGTTAGGATCGATCTAAACCAGCCCATTATGTATATGATTCAACATGCCAACGATTAAACAACTTATTAGAAATACAAGACAGCCAATTAGAAATGTCACAAAATCCCCCGCGCTTCGGGGATGCCCTCAGCGTCGAGGAACATGTACTAGGGTGTATGTGCGACTCGTTCAGATCATGAACTAGAACAAAGGAAAGAGAACAATGTTCAAATAAAAATGATCAAATAGGATAGAACGGAAAAATGAACTACATTTCTTTTTTATTATCTAAAAAGAAAGATAATTGATCATATTCCTTTTATTTTGTATGAAATTTATGGTTTCTATTGGTGTAAAACCACTCACCTCAATTTAAGATGAGAAGCAATTCTCCATTGGTAGCAAATGGTTATCCATTAAGCGGAGGAAATCTTAGTTAACATAGACCCCTCTTGCAAGAACGGACTAACAAGGTCAGCTACCCAGCCAACTTTCATAATTAAATACCGTTACTGTATAGGTAGAGCTCGTTGTGAAAGACCTATTACTGGAGAATTTCTGGGTAGAGCCGAAGAATGTGAACTATACAAGTTAGCAATAACATTGATTAAATGAAGTAAAGGCTCCGGTGTATAGAGAAGACCTCACCGTTTAAGAAGTAACCATAGAAACGATGGAATCCACTATTTATTTATCATGCTATTTTTTTTTTAATACCTAGTATATCGTATTTCGAGGTGAAATGCCTAGAAAAAATCGTGGTTGGGAAGGTTATAGTAGCTAAAGCCATTGGAATTTTTAGTTTATACATTGGAAAAATCCGTTTTGTTATTAATATACTAGGAAAGGGGCAAAAGAATAACTGAAAGAAAGGAAATCTATTAGTTATTCGTTAAAGTTTCATTTATTCAATGACCAGAATTAGACGGGGATATATCGCTCGGAGACGTAGAACAAAAATTCGTTTATTTGCATCAAGCTTTCGGGGGGCTCATTCAAGACTTACTCGAACTATTACTCAACAAAAAATAAGAGCTTTGGTTTCGGCTCATCGGGATAGGGATAAGCAAAAAATTAATTTTCGTCGTTTGTGGATCACTCGAATAAATGCAGCAATTCGTGAAAGGGGGGTATGCTATAGTTATAGTAGGTTAATAAATGATCTGTACAAAAGACAGTTGCTTCTTAATCGTAAAATACTTGCACAAATAGCTATCTCAAATAGGAATTGTCTTTATATGATTTCCAATGAGATCATAAAAGAAGTAAGTTGGAAGGAATCCACCGGTTAAACGGAGTTGCCCGGAGAATGAACTCCGGGAAGGTCGAATAAAAATGAATGAATAGAATATGATAAAATATGAGAAAGTAGTCAAAATAAATATGAATCAACACGTTCAATAAAAAAATTTATTCTTCCCAGATTATTATTTTTTTTTCTTACGACACGAGAATTCAATTCGGATTCTTGGATTTTTCCAACAAAAGACCAATCCGCTTTTGAGTTCGGATGGGGATTTGAATTCAAGTGAAGAAAGAGTAAACCTATCTTTTTCTGGCTCTAAGACTAGGAGTTCTAGTGGTCGACTCGGTTCTTTCAAATTGTTTCTCATTATTAAGAAAAGGTAACAAAGATAAAATACGAGCTTGTTTTATAGCAATAGTAATTAATCGTTGTTGTTTCAAGGTCAATCTATTCACTCGTCTAGATAATATTTTTCCCTGTTCACTAATAAATCGACTAATTAAACTCATGTTTTTATAATCAATTCGATCCCCCGATTGGATCGGGGGCAAACGCCTACGAAAAGATCGCTTGGATTTAAGAAAAGTTCGCTTGGATTTATCCATGGTTTGGTTAGTTTATTTCTTATCCCTAAAATCCTATTTCAGCCGTATCTCTAATTAGAATAGAATTAGAATAAATAAATAGGATTTAGTTTGTTTATAATTATCTTTAACTATGTTAAATATGTTATATATATAATGTCATTTTTTCCCTTTCCTTGTAAGATAAGAGCGCAGGTACTCGCTTCGATCTATTTCTTTATCTCCCCGTGAATCGTATGTTTGTTACAATATGGACAGAATTTTAGCAACTCCAATCGATTAGGCGTATTGTGCCGGTTCTTTTGAGTAATATATCTGGAAATGCCCGTTGATTCCTTATTAACACCGTTTCGAACACAAGCGGTACATTCCAAAAGAACCGGTATTCGCACATCTTTACCCTTGGCCATGAACCTCCTTTGGATTTTTCATTTACTCAACTCTTCCTCTTTCAATCCGAAACGAAAAAGAAGAAAGGAAGTAAAAAAATAGAATTTGTAACTTGCTATCTTCTTATGCAAGATTTCACTACAACCAATATAGGAATAGGAAATAAGATAGAAAGATTTCTAAACTATATTTCAAATCACAGTACAGTCATACAGTATTTCATAGAAGTATCTTGTATAATACTCTTTCCCTAGAACCAGAGTTTCTATTCGACTTCCATAGAAGTTTAATTAATAATTAATTTAATACAGAGAAATTTCATATTAATTTAATTCCAACCTGAACCCCAATCTCCCAGCCGTTGACTGCACTTTTATTCTTTCTCTTTCCTCCCTTATTCTAATTCTAAAAAGGGAAAAAAGAGAAAAGAGGGGGGGCTGCTATTTCATTTTATCTCTAATCTTCTTTATTCCTTCCCACTTCAATAAAATAACTAGAATGAAAAAAAGGGGAACGTCAACGCATCCGGGAAAAAACGATTAATCTCTATCAATAAACCTGCCAAAGAAACGAACCATAGAGTACTTAGTACCGGTGCCACAGAAAGGTATGTTTGTAGATCTCTCATTGAAAAAACTCCTTCATTTTATTGTAATTTGTAATACAGAAGATAATACATATTGAAATGTACAATCATCCAATAAAAAGATTTCCTTTTTTTTATACAGAAAAAAACGTCCTTTTCTTCCCCAATATTGCCCAACTCATTTATTTTTCCTAGGGGTTCCGTTCCATATTTCATATAGATAGAAGTTTTTTACTATTATTATATGTTAAATGAGACCAAAAAGACGAAATGGACATAAAAATTCTAGATTTTAAT